ACGAGTAATTCATGTCGCTCTTAGTAAAATGCATATTCATGTGGATATCAATATATCACTCGCGTCTCTGTTTCAACACGAAAATTCTAACTAGAAATGTTTTGAATCAAATCATAAAAAATGGATACTGCCTATCTTAGTTCCCTGGGATTGTAGTTCAATTGGTCAGAGCACCGCCCTGTCAAGGCGGAAGCTTCGGGTTCGAGCCCCGTCAGTCCCGACAGATCCGATAACCAATAGATCAAATTTGTCAATTCACCCTTCCACTTTCTGGGAAAAGAAAGACAATAGAATTTCACTCTCAACAGGGATTCTTATGATATTCTTCTGTCTCCGATTTTGTGTCATTTCAATCACTAAGACTAACTAATTTCAATTTGAAACATTCTATCTCATTCAAATTGCACGTTTAACTTTTCATATATGCGCCCTAGTACAACCCAAGAAAAGAGGAGAGGATATTAATAAAAGAAAGATCAAACAAGGATCCTGCCTTTTTAGGCCCTTTTTTCGAGATAATGAAGAATCTCTTTTTCCTTCTGAATTGTTTTTATTAAAATTAAAGCCAAAGTTCGATCAAAAAAGAATAAACATCCTAAAAAAAAAAAAGAAAAAGGGGTCAGATGAGACTTCATCAGATGATTGATTGTACACGGAAGACGGTAGGTTATGGAAAAAAAGAATAAAATAAAAATTTAAAATAAAGGAATTCTTGATTCGATCAGGAATTCTTTTATTTTTTGATTCAGTATGGATAAAAGAGATTCCTATGTTATACTATTCAATTCGCGACGGCGAATTGATATGATAGCTCAGATATTGTTATTCATGATATTAATCCGATTCAATATCATTAAGATGTAATTCATCCCATTGAATTTTAAGGCGAAAAATTCATCATCTCTATGGGATTAAATCCCGAGTTATTGCGAAGTAAAAAAACGATGAGATTATGGAAGTAAATATTCTCGCATTTATTGCTACTGCACTCTTCATTCTAGTTCCTACTGCCTTTTTACTTATTATCTATGTAAAAACGGTTAGCCAAAATGATTAATTTGAATGAAACTTGACTTCTTTATCAATATAAATGATTGAAAAAATGGAAAGAAAAAGGATTCCAATTTCGTTTCTTAAATGAAATGAGCAAGCTAGAATCAGCAGTATTCGATGAAATTGGATAGTATGGTAGAAAGATTTATATATTTCTTTCTACCATGACTATCTAGTTATCTATTCGATTAGTGTGTTTTTTGTAGTGTAGAAAGTTGTACTATACTATATAAAGATACCGACTTCATTTTATATAGATCAATCTACAATATGTATCTTCTGTTATGTACATAGCAACCCCAATTTTATTATTATTATTTTTTTTTTCTACATCTATTTGATCGATTCGGATTGATTTTGATCAATCCGAATCGATCAAATAGAAATCCAAGTATCTACCGAAAGAATCAAAAAAATAAAAATGGTATGGGTATATAATATATTAATAAAAAAAAATCAACTTAGTCATCTTTTTTTTATCATTTCCAAGAAGTAAAGTAATTAAATTGATTGACTGGTTGATAGATGATCCAAATGGCTTTCCCTTTTATTTGGATAAAGAGGAAAACAAAGGAAAAGGGGTCTGTTGTTCCCCATTGTCCCCATATAATTTGTATAAGAGTCCATTCGGCGAAATAGATAATTTAGGAAAAATTCGTTTGAAATATATTTCCTATCATCTATCTCTCCTTTCGAAATAGAAACATGGGAATTATTGAAATATCTCTTTGATTGACATTATTATATTATCTTTAAAAAGATTTTGCGGAACGATCTATAAAACAATTAATACAGTTTGATTCCTCAACTCAAAACAAAACTCAATTAGTTAAGTAGTATTTCTAGAGTCCACTTCTTCCCCATACTACAAGTGAAAGGGAAAATGTAAAGACTACCATCAAAGCAGCCCAAGCGAGACTTACAATATCCATGTGAATTATGTCCCCTATCTCTATAAATATGAAGGAATTATTCCATTATTGTTCACTAATACTAATAATAGTGAAATCAATGGTACAGAGTCAAAAAAGGATTCTTATTTCGGACTATTCATTTTCTTTAATGAAGCAATTCAATAAATCCACATACATATAAAAAATTCCTATACAATTTTTAACAGCCTATTTCACTCTTGACCGGTGCCACGGAAAGATAGGTTTTTAGAGTTTTTTCTATAAAAGCCAATTACCCAATCGAATATTAATCGAATACCTGAATACTCAGAGACTCTTTTGAGTGTGTCTACAAAATATATTCCGTTTTTTCACAATTACTAATTACGAACTAGTTAGATATCACCTCCGGCTATCGAATCAAATTCAAGGCCCAGTCAGTAACCACTACTTACTATCATCTTTCCTTGAATCCTAGACACAAGGATTTACAGAACTTTCACTTGTCGTTTGAGAACCCCAGATGGTTAGAATCGAGTAAGTACGTATTAAGA